ACGTAGTACCTCCCTTTTTTTTGTTTGAACAAGCCTTGTTACTAAAGAAAGTGCCATACTATCGAACTATAGGCGAGATGAAGTGAAGCAAGCAAGGGAAGAGTTCCGACAAAGCGATTGATCCAGTTAAGATAAGATCGATAGATAGAGTACGGGACAGGACCAACACTAACAGGGGACGTAGAACATATTTATTTAAAGGAATCGCCAGACAGAACTAAAAGCTAGAAGAAAGATGACCGGGGGCCGGGAATCGAACTATTAAATTCAAATAAGGACCGATGATCATCAACAGACCTTTATAATCAACTAAAACCCTGACTAGAATCGATTATTTATTTGCACAGATCCGCTGAAATAAGGCCTATATTCGCATTTGAATTGACCTCTCGTACTGAGGACGACCTATGAGATGGTTTGAACCGGGCTTTCTACTAAATCAAAGAAGCAATAGAGAAGAACTAATGGACAGACCGCATAATACTCTTTACTGGAATGAAAAGAAAGAGAAGGGATTCACGAGGAGAAAGAGACTTTTTAAAGAAGCGATTCGTTAAACAAGGGATGAGTGTTGAACAAGCAGTTTAAACCGATTATTGTACAGTTGACCTCAGACCTATTCCCGATTGCAGAAGCGGAAAGGGGATTTCTTTAGTAAGGAAGGAAAGCAAGTTAGTTACATCTATCTTAAAGTCTGATTCGGATTCTGCTCTCGCTGTTCTCAAAGTAGCGAAGTTACCAGAGGGAGAAGCTCTGATTCCTCTTGTTGAATCGACTCTTTACAACGTATCGTATTACTTAAAAGCAAATACGTTATAAGAGTTGTAAGGGCGAGAGGAAAGAGACAACAGCTGTTTACTAGCAAGCATTGAAAGCAGATGCCAGAATGACTCTTTGAACTGAACGACGTAATAAATAAAGAAACTAGCTGCCGACTGAACGAGATGAGGTGCGGAGCGAACTGTGATAACCTTTGTTTTTCCCATAAAAGCTGAAAGAAGGAAAGAGAACAGATGAAAGTTCGCCCAAAAGAAGCGAGTGACTCAAGATATGCCATCGCTCTTCTCTCTTGACCTGAGATTTGGGGGAGTTCTGTGAGCGAGGAGCGAAGCCTTTCGGTAGCTGTTAAAAAGAATCAATTCAATCAGCTCCAGAGCTAGGAGTTCTATGTCTAGGTTGAGGGTTGAGGAGAGTCCTTTTAGTTAATCTTAGCTGCTACCCTACTTATCCCAGCTCTAAAGGCAGCTACTGACTCGTCAAGTTGAGTCGACTGTGATTCTTCTTGTTCCGCTGTGAATGGTATCGTTATCGTATTCAGTAGTTTTCCTGGCTCGCTAAAACCCTTCTTCTTAGTCTTCGGCTTTCACTGGATTCACTACTCTAAGCGGGGTTGACTCTATTTCTTTCTATGCTATGAGTTAGCAGGTGAGAAGGGCTTTAGCGCTAGTGTTTAGCAATCCGGCTGACATTGAACTTTCACTAGCTGCTGCCATTGAAAGAGAAGAGAGTGAAGTGACTTCCGGGCTTAGCGCTTTTCCGGTGCAGATGAATAAAGCGGTCTTTTATCTTTATGTTGCTGTTTCGGGGAATGTAGTTGAATTCGCTTTGGGAGTCTCTTACGTATTATAAAGAAGAAGATCCCCGCTCGAGGGCTTTAGCGTTTGATTGCGTTCCCGGCTCTCCGCTAAAGCCCTTTATCCCGTGCCTGGGTGAATATGAATGTCTTTCTCCCGGCTTACTACGATTTCCGGGTGGGAAGAAAGTCATTGCTAGCTCTTTGAACGAATACGCTCTTGGGCCGCAGGAAGAGCATCTCTCTCTGTCTATTCAAAGATCCGAGACAGCTAGTTCAGTTGGTGACATAGGTTCTCCGTCTCTACTCTCCTATCTCTCACCCTGGTTGGGCTCTGGCTTAGTGTGATTAAACTGTGAATCGAGTCAGGAAGAAGAAGTCCAGCTCCAGGCTTTAAAGAAGAAAGACCTGGCTTCAAGGGCTTTAGCAGTTCTCCGAGGCTAATTCAATTCAGTCTTGTGAAGCTGTGAAATAAGCTCTTCCCAACCTCTGCTCCATATAGCCTGTGTGCCGCGAGTAGGTTTTCTCTTTTTGTTGGAGATTCAGCTACAATAGAGAAAAGAATTAGCTCAGGGAAACAGAAAGAAGAAAGAATCAAAAGAAGAAGAGGAGCGTAGCCGTACGTATCCCATCTAGAATAGGAAGAGGATATAGAAAAGGAAGGGCTTTAGCGTTGAAGAAGCTGGCTCGAGAGACCTTACCTGCCAGCGAGCTTGGGTGGATTGCTTTTCATAGCTATGTCGCTAAAGCCCTTGCGATTCGACTTTCCGGAGAGAATGCGTTGGTATAGAATCTAGCAGCAATCCTTCCCGCTAGGCGAGATCTTTGAGCATTGCTAGGCTACTCTTAATAAGTCATTTCGTCAGTCAGCAGTTCAGCCCGAGGGCAGGCAACTCACTAACTACAGCTTCTATCTCCTCTAGGTCCCATTAGACTGATCCTTAGTCCTTCTCCCCCGCAACCAAGCCTTAAGGCTTTCCTTATGAGATGGGATGCTCACTAATCGATTGCTTCTCTCGAGATGCGAAGAATAGCGTAAATAAAGACTATCTTGGTCCTTTCGAAGCAGATATTCGTACGCCATCGGGTTATTTGAGGATGGCATTGGTTTCGGCTTGACTGCTTTCCTTGGTTTCCTTTTGGTTAGAAGGGCTCAAAGCGCCTTAGGCTAGCAAGGGAAATGGATTTAGGAAAGAAGGATCCCACGTTCCATACGAAAGAAAGACCAGGCGATAAAGAATAAAGAAGGCTATGGGGAAAGATCCCAGACCTGGCTCGCTCCAGGCAGATTCAATTCTTTCTCCCCCAGACCCGGCATAAGAGAAGGGCTTTAGCGAAGAAAGAGATGCGGATGAAAGTGATCTAAAGTAAGTAGCCGTTACTTCTGATCCTAGTGGCTATGGCTCAGGAGCGGGATAACAAAAAGTAAGGATTCGACTAGCTTTCTCACATAGTTCAGGTTGAATCCGCTACGCACCTTTGGTTCGGTGGTATCCTGTATATAGGAGCAAGGCAGATTAAAGGAAGGAATTGATAAAGCGTCAGTTAGTTGAAATGTCAGATCTTTCACTCACCTCACCTTATCCCATTGCGGTGCTTCGTGGAAGTTTTATTTGGCAGAATCTATCCCAACAGATCATAGAACTTACCATCTCCAGGATGACAGACCATAAGTTCAAAAAGGTCACGTACGGGCACTGATCAAAAGCACATACATTCATTAAGGGATTTCTCCTCAATCAAAGTAGTGTAACCTAGCTCAATTCGCCTCATTGATTCCTTCTACAAGCCTGAAATCTCGACTCCTCCTTTCTTTCTGAGCCCAGCCACATTTCTATTTGGTTATGCTATATGCTAGTACTTGTTGCGGGGGCAGGCCATAGACCTACTAAGTCGCTAGCTATATATATATAATTTGCTCAAGTGTGAAAGCGGAAGGTCCTGCACATAAAAAATATTCCACTGCAGAGACCTTTTAAAGCCTTTGATTACGTGGTCAAGACCCGGTACTAGGGTATGAGATGTGGCAGAAAATACCCCGAATGGGTGTAGAATCAACTCGCAGAAATGCCCGGTCAAAGAAGGGCTTGCTAGAACTCTGAAGAAAGGCTTAAAGCAGAGTTTTCTCACTAACTCAGGAAAGGCTCAATCATCAGAAATGGTTCGAGGAATCGAAAAAGCCTACTTATTCTACTCGAAAACCCTATTAGGCAGTAGTGGCAAGCACAGCAGAAAGGAGCTTTCCTAGATGTCAGGCGGGGAATCCTCATTGTGTACTACCTAGCCGACTCTCTTAGTGTATCACCGGAGTCTATCTAATGTCTCCTAATGCAGCTACGAAGGGCAATGCTTTGTGGAAACCGGGCACTGAAAGAGAGATTTCAATGGATACTTCAAAAGCACTAAGACAGTCGGAAGCGCCCCAAGCATGATCTGAAATCATACCATTAGGCTTCCTTCCAGTGGTTGCTCCGGTTCCTTCCTCCTGCAATGAGGCGCTGAGGTCTGTAAGCCTAACCAGAAAACGAGAAAGGGAACCTAATGTTCCACCCATTGACTGGCAAAAGTACTGAGAAAACCCCCATTTCTTTAGCAAAGAATGAACAACATTGAGCTAGCACGTCAGACTTGCCTGTCTACTTGAGGGAAGGTGTGAATCCTGTCTTCTGTGAACAGCAATCGCGTAATAATTCTCGCCTGTTATTGTCGGGTTTGGCTAGCCCATTTCCAATCCGGGCTTGGGTTGTTAGTTTGCTAGAACAGGGCTTTTTGATTAGGAAAACCTATAATGAACCGGATATCTCCTCAGAAGTTAGATTTGGAACTACTATACTACAACCTCCGCTCCTGACCTACCAAGCGCTAAGCGTACCTACATTAATATACTTTCAGACATAGCTCCAGATGGTGTTCATTCTAGTTCTTTTGCAACTGATTATGAAACTCATTTCGCAGTATAGGGAGGTGGGTTTAAAGACGGAAAGGAAGAAAAAAGCTCAACGCGCGCCAGAGACTGATGAGGCATAGGATGGAGTCATGCCAAAGCCAGTCCATTGCCTCAACGTTGGATTGATGGGTTGAAATCGCCCATTCCCGATAGCCTAGATATCTATTTTCTTTTATGCCCATCTCAAAATCTCTCGTTTCAAGCATTTCATCCCCCCAGAATCAAGGGCCTTAAAACGTCTTCAAACGGTCATAGGAACAACATAACGAAACAAAGAAGACGAGCCTGACAGCCAATCCCTTGAACTGCCAGGCAAAGACGGAGACCTGAGATTGAGCCTAAGAATCTGTCAACCGAGGCCTTCGTTCTCAAACACTCCCTTATTTAAGAATCAGCTTTCCCCGGTGTAAGGATGAAGGCCGTACCCCTTGTGGGAGGAATTGTTTTAGTCCCAGCTCCCAGATGAGAAGAAGGAAGCCCAAGGAACTGCCATTAATATGAATGAGAAGGAGCGGAACCCGAACCCAGGGACGTCTGATCGCTCAGATTGGACTCTTCTTAATGGTCACCCTTGGGAGGACTAAATCAAAGGATCAATCACCTAGCCTGTCACTGCTGTAAGCTAATTCCGATTGGATGCTTCTTCCGGACCTCTGACAGCTCAACCAAGGCTTCCTCTTCAAGATTCGACCCATTGCTAGATGCGAGATCGGGCACTGCAGCCTTTTCAGACTTTCCTCCTGAGTCTGATGGAAGAAAAACCTTGACTTCTACATTGCGAACAACACAAAACATCCGGAAATAGACTACTCCCATATCCTACGCTAAAATGGAAATATCCTACTCTGAGGCCAAAGAGAGAGACTCAACCTGGTGATGCCAATCCTTGATAACAAGAACACACGAGCAATCCAACCCGTTGGATTTCCTTTTCCTCTTCCCATTCTTACTTCTGTAGGTTTCCCGGTTCAGCACCAAGGACTAAAGCGCCTAGTCCGGGGCACATATAGTGCTCTTATAATCCTCCTCCTCCCGTAATATTAGTTAAGACGGCTACGGCTTGTAGGTGAAACTCACTTGTGATCCCATTCACATAAACATCTCTGATTGCATTAGAGAGAATAGGTAAGCTTTCTGTATCAATGATCTCATCGCAAAAAGCGGGGAGGGTCCGGGTAGCGGATAATTCCGAAGGTTTAGAAGTTCGGAAACTTGTGCATAGAGGCAGTTCTTACCAGAATCTACAGCACGCTGACACAGGGCATGAATTTCAGGGGTTTCTTCTCTATGATTCCACATAAACTGTGCTAAAGCGGAAAAAGAATCATAAAAGGAAATTAGTGCTTGTTGTCTGTCCATCTTCAAATTTCTTCCTTTCTTGCTCCTTGCTCGCGGAGCGGCATACCGAAAAAAAGAAGGCTCGAGAGACCAGCCCATAGGTTCTCCCTACAGCTACCTTGTTTTGCCACCGAGACCAACCACACCTATAATTCTACACACTAGCCCTCTCTTTTTACCTCTTTCATCCACTTTACAAGTTGACGGAAAAAGTAGCTATCGACACCCTTATCTGACAATTCGGACAGATATCCCAATAATGGAAGGGGATCTCTGCCATCGCTTCCCGTTACTTCGGTAATGACCCACGACCACTGTTGCGAAGACTGGGGGGATACGTATTTACCGTCAGCGGTCAAAGAGCGGATAAGGGTGAGTTGATGCCTACGAAATTCTGTACACTGATCCCTTTCCGGATCTTTCTTTTTTTTTTCGGTTTACCCCCACCGGCGTCACTCGAGCAAAAGGTGTCGGGCTTCTGTCATCACTTACGAGAATTTAAAACTGACTGAAAGAGTCAAGCTAAGAGTTGGGTTCCGGAGTGGGGGCTGAAGTCCGAAAAGGACTGAAGGAGTGAAGGCAGGCTAAGGAAATACCTGAAAGGGGGTCGGGTCTCATAATCAAAAAGCATGCAATCCGCCCTAATCAGTAAGGGTCCGGTGAAAGATCTTAAGGAAAAAGAGCCAACCCTTCTATTCCTCTCCCGAGCTTGAGCTTTCGCAAATCTCTGTCTAGCCAACCAATTACGCTTACCAATGAATGATATGGGTTTTCAAAATGCTTAGGCCTCCTTCGGTTCATCAAGGAAAAACCCTACCCTCCCTTTCTGTCCTTGAGGCTGGGTTAATTGAACTAATCAAAGTGTCGCGGAAGCCCCTACTACAACCTTTGTTTGCTCAGGCTTACAGGAGCTAACGTTGCCCCGGATCGAGATTCGAATCTTCCGCTCTCCTTTCGCTCCTCTCACATTCGTTCGAGTGGCTTCGCTCCTGCACAAATCTCTTCTGCCACCGTTGGTTCTATCTTTAACATGCAAGCCTTTGAGTTCGGTTCCTATCTACCGTTGGTGTTAAAGGGAGCCGGCAGCTATTATTCAACTTTCATCTTTCTTTTCTTTGAATGAGGGGAATGTTTTTGCTAAAATGCTTCCTGGCTTGAAGTTGGGAGATTATCCTCTACCTTCTTTCAGGCTCACTCTAACAGTTCCTTCAGTCTGCCACTCTCTCTTTCTTATATCTGCTATTTATTGCGGAAGGGCCCCAAGCGGACCGTACCGTGCCTCTCGAACGAACCTTCCGGTCGGGTCTTAAGGAGAGCAATCATAGACCAGGGGAGAAACCAGTTACAGGATCAGGAAGGTCCGAGCTGTCGTTGATATGCAAAACAGAGGCCCTATAACCAATCTCACTTTTTAGGATTGTACCTTCGCGCACTCCTTTGTTCCACCACAGAGCATTACAAGCAAAAATATCCGACTATTTAAGAGGGCGCATTAATAAACTTTCAGGAGCGGGAGAAGCTGTAACTGAAGCAGGAGAACGGGAAATTCCATTTCAAAGAAGATAGATGAATGGGGGACATCGTAACCATTAACGAAAGAGAAAGGGCTTTTAGAAGAATCTCAGAAAGATGGCGATCGATTCGACCGATCAAGAACAGAGCGCGGCTAAGTCCTACCACTATTATTGCTTAAGCGCATTCATCCACATCCACAACAGAATCCACTCACTAAACTAAAGTCGAATAAAGTCCGTACGCTCTCCTTTCGCTCCTCTCACATTCGTTCGCTCCTGAAACATCCACTTCAATTGATTCTACTTCATCTCCCCCTTTCTCTCCTTACCAGCCTGGGATGGGATGAAGGATAGCGGACAAAGCAAGCCAGCCAACAAAGATTGATCCAGTTGCTGTTGGGGACTTTCCGGAGTCCTTCATATCATATGAGGATTCACCTCTGAAACTCGAAAGAGTACCCTACGCCCGACAACAAGTCTCTTTCCTTTCAAAGATTGCTGCTTGAAACGAAGTCTGACTCTTCCGGATACGCAACGCCCCTTCTGGCGACGGCTACTTTTATTGAAGAATTCGGCGTAACTCGATGGCAATCCTTGATTGATTTCGGAAGGGGTGCGAAAGAGTTCAACACTACGCTCATTTCGTAGATCTACGATTTCAGGGGAAAGGATTTTTGCTTAGCGAATTCCCTTGCTTTTATGAAACTTTTCACATTATCTTTGTTTTTCTCGATGCTTTGAATAGCTATCCGGATAGCAGAAGTGCAATCATTTGCGAAAGCTCTTTCTTCGCGCTCTTTTGAATCTAAGTTCTATTCGTCCTCGGGCACTCTTCCAACTTCAAGAAAACGATCTGATGTCTATATGCTTAACACATTAAATTGGCCTTGGCTAGAATAGCTAATAGGCGGGTAGATTGGTTGTCATACCCCTGTCTTTCCTCTTTCTTACTTCCGAGTTGGTGAGTCACTTGCTAGTGTCGACATAAGCACTTTCTCGGTTATAACTGTCTCTAGAATAGCTAATAGGCTTGCTTCCTTGCTAGCATGCCTTGTGGCGAACTAAACTGAAAATTTATTATATAAAGAGGAGTTGTGTCTTTCTTCAAAAGAGTCAGATAGTGGATCGAGAAACCTCCGCCCAATAGAGCCTAGCCCGAGAGAGGTAGGGTACAACTCTTACCTTTCCTGTGTGGACCGAAATGGTCCCGCGAAGCCGATCACCGGTAGCCTAAGATCCTTTCTTACTATTGAAGAAAGAAGAGAGAGGGAATGCTTTGCCAGCGAACCAGTAGCAATCCGGTGAAAAGCCAGTAGCACGATAGCAGTTCCTCGGTCTCAGTCCATTCGATCCATTCAGTCAAGCCAGTCGCAAACCGGTCTGTCTGTCAATCAAGGAAGAAAGCTCTAGTTCAAATAGGTAACCCACGAAGGAAGACGGGCAAATGGTATCAAGCTAGTACGGTACCGCTTTGATTCAACTAGTAGCGAAGGTGCCAATTGGTATCATTCCAATAGCTGTCCATTCCCATCGGGATGTGCTAAACTGCTTTCGGTTTTCGCTTTATGCTTGATAGTTTCCTTTCTAGGGCATATAAAGTTTTGTATCATACGAGATTTAGTGCAAGGAGCAGCCTAAGGTAAGGCAAAGAAGTCAAAGAAGAAGAAGTAGCGATATGCCGCCTTATTTTCTTATTAGAAAGGCTAAGAGACTCTCTTTCACTTGACGAGCGGGGGTATAAAACTTTCTCAGTGCTACCCAAGCCGGCAGCTGTCTGCTTTGTAACTGGGCAACCTCTCGTAGACTACTGTTCTTGTCTTGGCCTTTGTTCACACTATCACATCATATGGTAGTGTGGTTGGCAGCGGAAGTGAATCTGATTCAGAAAGAAAAGCCTAGTCGTCCAAAGGCCCTAAGTGAGTAAGGTGACATACGAGAGGGAACTTCTAGAAATGGAATTCTTCCCGTCCAGACGATGCGCACTCCTGATGGGCTCACCAAATCTATAGCAAAGGAGGTATCGGTTGTGCAAGACCTGAAAACTGTCCCATCCTAGTTGGCCGGGAGGCATGGGACCTTGTTCTACCAGTCGACTGAGCGGGGAGAAGACCAGATTCATAAGGAAGATCCAACCAAAGATGCCACTGCCACCGAACCGGTGAAGACCCATTACTATTCACCGAAGGTTAAGGCTTTCTTAGAGAAGGCGGGATACAACTTCAGTTTCCTTTTTTTTGAATATGTAAGCCTGAGTCAATCTACGATTTTCCGTTAAAAAAACGCTTTCCTCATCTAAACTCGCATAGAAGTAGATGGAAGCGGCGTGGTTACCATAGCTCATGCATTTCTTTCAATCTCAGGAACAGGAAGAAGATGGTTTTCAACCAGTTAAACCGAGAAGAACCAGAAAGAAAAAGGATGACTCCTTGATGCCCCCAGGCCCGGCTACGAGATCCAAGGTCAGACCTTCGAGTCCCAAAGGGAAACCTTCCGATCCTTCCCTTTGTTAAAGAAATGCCTTGTTTTGGAACGCTAGAGGTGAAGCCCTTCCTTCAGCTGCCTTAACCCATGCCCTTACTTTACTAGACAAGGTAGTTTACTTGCTTACTTGTTAGAGTAAGGTCTTGAAGAACCTTACTATACAAAAGGGGCTACTGATTTCATCGTTAGGCTTCTTCTTGCTGTTTGGATCAAGTATTCTCTGCTGGTGGAACTACTAGCAGCTCTCTCAGTTTATTTCCAGGACTGAGAAAGGAGGAATCATCACTGCTTCTGACCAGTAATTGTATCGTGAACCTGCTACTCTTCTTTGTTCTCTGGTTTCACCTGGTTGATTCAGGCTGCCGTGAGCTGCGTTGAGTTATTTGCTGCTGTGTGTCCCTGCCTGCATCCTTCTCTGACGCTGCCGCTTGGAGTCAACTTTTGAGGCTCTGCTACTCTTGTCTGGAAAGTATGTCCTAAGGCAATCCAGACTTTCGCAGCAGACAACCTGGAACAACTCAATCACTACTCCGAACAGTCTGGACCCCCTTAGGGGGAATAACTAAGACAACACAAAAGCTGTTACGCCATTGTATGTTCCATGTTGACCGTCAACAAACTCGCTGAAAAACGGAATGGACTAAGACAAAGCAAAGAACAACTATGTAAGTCAGCCAACGCCGGTAGTAGGATCAGGAGCTGGAAGACGAGTGGGTTTAACACCTCCTGCTCCTCGTATTAGCAATCGAAAGCCTGCCAGTAGGAAAGCAAAGGTTATGTAAAGTTCCCCTAAAAAATGACTAAAGGCCCCCCTTACTAGAAAGCCCTGAAGAACAAGGATCTGAAAGAGAAGTGCTGGAGTAGCTGCTGACGCTATACGAGTTGTCTGGTGCATAAATAATATACATGTTGGTGAAACCTTCATTTTCTTTGTGACAGATGGTGTGCTGTTGAACTGTTGCAAGGTCATCTTCATGGCCAAAGAAGAGTCAAAATCAAATGGAAGAAAAAGAGAAGAGAGATTGAAGAGTATAGAAAGGAGTTGCTGTTCAGGCCACTGCAATTATGTTATGTCTCGATCGGATATCCAAGAGGTTACTTATACACCAACTGTACTGCTGCTAGCTCAGAAGCTTTTGGATCAACAATGGTAACTCGAACTGGCGGAAAGGGAGTATAGCTTTGTTGAGGGTGAACTTACTGCTCCTGGCTCTACCTCATAGAGAGGCATATTTATTGGTTTAAAGTCGAGGTAAACGACTGATTCTTAGTCAACTCGGTTAGCTTCCTCTGCTTCCGGTGGTGGGACCACCGCGGATGCGGAAAAAAAAGGCTAGGTAATGTATCTCCAACTAGCTCTACCCTGGTCACTGGGTCAATAATCGGCCCGGTGGTTTTTCGACTGGAACCGGAATAGATCTTGGGCGAGGTGGTGGTGGGGAAGCTGCTGGTACTAGTATCGAAACCATAAGGGGCGTTTACGCTGGTACTGAAGCTTTGATACTCGTGCCTACGCAGCCTTTGTTCGCATCTCTCATCGATTCCCCTATGGAGAAGAGGAAAAAATAAGAGCATTCATTAGTTGGACCTTTATGCTACCAGCCTCTGCTATTGACACTCTTTCTATACTATACGAGCTGTAGGATCATGAGCATCACCCACAAAAAAGGCATACATAGAAGGCGGTTTCTCACCCGGGTCGAGATCTGAGGCCGGTGCGGCAACCCATTGATCCACCGGAATAAAAGCGAGCTGCATTGGGGTTAGCAGCATTTGAAACCAAAAAAGCGATTCACTTGGTTTCAAGCTGCGTAGCGATCCTAAGAGATCAGATCAGAGAATTGAAGAGCGGAGCCAATCACAGATTAGGATCTCGTCCCACCAATTGAATGAAAATGGCGTTGAAACTACCCCCAGAACGACCGGGTTGTAGTTAAACCATCTCCGGTGAGAGACTCGGTCAACCGAGTCGAAAAAGAAGCACCTTGCCCATATGGATACCCCGTTTAAGGTATTCCAATTGCAAATCGGTATCTATACGCCTCTACTTCGGTTTGATAGCTTGTTAAGGAGCACCCCTTAGCCCGGTAGGGGGGAGAAAGCAGTACTAATTGTGGGAACATCAGTTTATGCCGGAACAGGGGTGAAGAAAGCAGCATCTCCGCCGCCATATCCATATTCAATCCCCCCGGCCCTCCTGTTTACCTCATTGCAGGGGTGAAAGCTGCACCATCACTAGCGACAGAGTCATTACGCTAAAAATCTTCTAGTTACGGATCGCTAAGGAAGGAGCTTCCCTTGGATGACTTGTTCCTCATATTGCCTCAGGATCATCAACTGAAACTACTGATGCTTACTCATATGCTGGCCGGTCCGGTTAAATCCAATGGAATCCGCCTTAGTCTATACCTATACGGGTAGTGCTATTCGGTTCAAGGTAAGCAGCTGAAGCAACTGCAGGGGGTACCTATCCAACTCTCTCTGCCGCTGGCATTCCTTGTTTGAGGCATATCGATTATAGAAGACATATGGGTTCGGACGCGAGCGAAGGGAAGCTAGGTACTATGGTTCAATGGGTGAGGATGCTAGGTTACCTGGTTCTCAAATCGGGTATTGAACCCTCTCTCCCTGCAACTCAATCTGCTTCTATATCCTCCTTTTGGGGTCTCGATCTCGAACTCAAACTGATGCCTAGCTGCCTGAATCTCTGCTTTCTTCTACTACCAGCGGGCTAGCTGCCTTAGTTATGTTATATCGATCCCTTTGGTTGGAGGACGGATCTCGCTACATACTAGAAAGATGTTAATCGCCGCATTGGAACTACCTACCATGAACCTTCTACCCCGAAATCCCACCACTTAGAGTCCATAGGAGGTTGCGGGATGGGAACTCTCGGGGCAACACCCTACCATTATACCAAGGGGAAGGGGAAATCACAGTAGGTTTCTATGGAACCCGATTCCTCTTGCTCTAAGTATATGGGACAATCTGCCCTCTGGTATCGGGCATCCGGAATCAGTCTCGTTAATTAGCAATTTCTCTCTTGCCATTAGCGAATCCCTTATTTCCTTCTGGTAAAAGGAATCTGTCCAACCTCTATCGGGCATCTAGAAAGGGTCATCCCTTGCAATTCAATTGGGAAATGTTTCACGCAATAGCGTGAAAGAAGTCCTACTAAGCTAAAGAAGCAGATGAAGCATCGGGTCTTGGAGAAGAATAAGATCACAGAGCATAGCAAACCGCTAAACCATGTGCGCGTGATTGCTCGCCTATCATGAGTTTGACTTGCGCTCTAAAGCTGTCTTTTTGAGAAAGACCAGAGAGAACCTTTATGACATTCTTGTGGATAAAGCAGTCGGTGAAGCTTTTTCTTATGTTGTTTAACAGGGAAACTCTGGCAAGGTCTATTATTCCTTTTTCCCAGTGGGTGCAGGCTTCATCGAAAGGCTCTCCGCCTCGTGGCATTCTTGGATTCGCTTGCAAACAACACTTCTCCTCTCGCCCCCCTTGGATCATTTTCAAAAGGCTTTGCCCGACTGACTTAAGAGTTACACCTTTATTGACCAGATCCCATGAGTGCTACTAAATGGCACGTCAGAGCTCCCCTCTCGTATCATGATTTGCCGCTTGATTCCGAAGACCCAATTTCCTTGTGATTTGTTGATTCGCATCGATAGAACCAGTTGTGTGCCACATACATGGCGCAAATCCCGAGCTTCCTGTTACCGATAGGCAGCAATCCAAGTCGCTGAGGGACCTAACTAAGAGTTCCCCTCTGGACCTGAGAGAAGAGAAGGCCGATCTCCTGCACAGATTCTCAATCAATATGCATTGAATGAAGGAATTGGTCCATTCCCTGGCCAATATTGGGTAAGCGCGTTCACGGATCAAGTCATTTCATATATGATGTTCCCCATCCCGATGACCCGCATACGATGTCAATGAGCGCTAGGAGAAGGAAGGGGACAATAGCACCGCTCGCCTCGCTTTGAACAAAATAAATTATCGCAACCAAAAGGAGACAACCATTTGTAGGGAAATCCATTCGATAGGAGGTATAGGATGGAACCGAATCCGCTTCGCGAGGGTCTCGTTCGCACGACTAAAAGAAATTAAGCTAATTGACGGCATGCTAAGGAGTAGGAAAAGGCACGTACGCGGGAAATTCATCGAAGTAACGCGATGGATTCGCAGGAATGAACGAAGAAAAAGCCTTCAGACAATTCAACATCATTTTTGATTTATGTTAGAAGGTGCAGAACGTTAGAAGCAAGTGGGCCTCCGGCCACACTACCAACCCTCGCTACGGCTTCTTTTGAAGCTCTAGTTCTCACGCATTCTAGCTTCAAGATCTGGCTTTCGCTTTGAGCGCGAAGCGGCTTGCTGAGATCAAATGAGATATCCCAACCTTTGATTGTCAAACTTGCAGTTCCCATGAACCAAGCACAGGATAGGATGGATGGTGTACCAATCCATTTCGTTGGGAAGATGGCGAGGATGAAAGAAGGATATCGAGAGAGAAATAGGAAAAAGAGTACGGAAGCTAGAGCTGAGATATAGGCTAGCTAAATGCCCTAAAATTCGTGTACGAAAGGTCCGCGATCCTGGGCAGTACATGGATAACCCGACTCACCAAGCGCTTAGGAACGTGTGGTGAAGGCGGAATAGAGTTTGCCGTTGAAATGATGACTTCTGGTGTAACCAAGTTTGAAGGGCGGAATGCTAACGAACCGGGGCTACAGCACCTGTTTATCCCGAATCAGATGTGGGGAAAGGATGAAACATCTGGACGGGGTTTGGATTCGAAGGTGGGTTGGACCCTTTACTGGAGAAAGGAATGGTTTTCTCACTCTGGGAAAAAAGAGATTGCATTCCTTCCCGCTTATGGGCCGATGGCAACCTACTTTTCGAGAGGATGCAAAAAGGTAGCAACATGCATTCCGTTCCTCGTCCCAGGACAGGAATGGATATTTGGGCTTTGCAGGGGGGACAGAGAAATGGAATAGAGGAGGTACTAGCCAGCGGAGGGAGAAGCACCTAGCTCCAAGTGATCCTATTCGTAGCTCTTCTGCTCTTTTTCTTCTTCCATACCCTCAAGTGGGACCTTTGGGCTCGATCAACTATCTGACTTGAATGAAGAAAGACAGTAAACCATAAGCTTTTTCTTCTTCTCTTATCTTATGATATTTCTAGTTTGTGATCGTCTCCCCAATATGAGATAGGTTGCAGCTATAGTCAGAACTCCAACTGGGACAATCTAGTTGAAACCATGACCATCTTTTTCTCTTTATATCATATCGCGTTATATATTATATATATAGGCTTCTACCGCCTCCACTAATACAGTACAACACGCATTTTTGGGGGTTTCTTCCTCTCTTAGTATTAATGCCTTTGTCCGGAGGCCTTCTTGCACCAGCTCTTAAAGAGAAAAGACTGTCTTAGTGTATGTCCCACGACCTGTGGGACCGACAGTAAGTAGTTGGAATCATCAACTTTCTCGATCTTGGCGGGTCGCTTACACGGAGGTAGAGTCAGCTGACCGTTAGCGATCAACATGTCAAAGATGGCGTATACCTTGCTTTCATCGAAATCCCCGACTTTAGAGAGTCGTTCTTTGAGAGAGATTTGCCTGCTTCTTTTCTTTCATCCCCGTTTTCGTTCTTTTGCGCAGGGGTATGAGGGGTTAGCCTCAGAAGGACAACTTTTTGGATAAGGCGTTAAGGCGGCCTTCTAACCCTCGGCCTATCTGGTCCCGTGCGGATTAACACCCTTTCGTTTCTATCGAAGGCAGCCAACCATATGAAAGCATTTGATCGTCGCGACCGGTCAGGGTCTAGCACTAGACCTGAAAATGGAAGGGCTGCACTTCACGTTGATGTCGGCTATGCTTTGCATCCGATGACTCAGTTCACAGACCTAGTAATTCAAAGGAAGAAAGCAGATGGCCGGCTTCCCTCCTCCTAGTATCCTTACTGGTTGTCTGTCTTTTCTTTTAGGCCGAATAGGGGAGGTCCAAGTTTTCACCTGATGGGGCACTAATAGCGATACACATTCCCAGTGTCTCGATAGCTCATAGGCGTTTTAGGAGCCCTATTGAGCTGCGCAATCGCGCTTCTTTCGCCTTACTTACCGCGTATCCAAACGAATAGATTGAAGAAGTCAAGTGGTTTGGTTGTTGTGCGCGCCGGAGGCCTAAGGGGTAGTCGAGTTGCTTACGAGGGGTGCTGTACGCTAACGGGAATTACCTCCCAGGAAGGAGAGCCGCATAAAAAGAGACTCTAAACAGACTGTATTAGAGCAGCAGTCGGACTTGTTGCAAGAAAAGGTAGTTGAATGTGTTAGGCGAAGAGAATATAGCACGTAGAAGCTTATTATAGAGTCGGTAGTTCGACGGCTTAATGCTTGCCAAAGAGAGTTCTATAGCCCTTAAGATAAAGATATGACCGTAATATTTCATAGAGAGAGCCTTTTGGCTCCTCTGAAATACCCCAAAAATGGATTGTATTCATGTTACCACGTCAGATGGTTGAAAAAGGGGTTATTGCTACCTAAATATGGCTGTATAACTCGTTTTAGCTCTGGACAAAAGATGGGAACCAGGGAGTCAGACCAAAAAGAATGAGTTCTTTGATCCATTTGGTGTCCGGAAATCCCTCATTGATAGATATAAAGAGAACACAGCTATTGAATCAACTGTGGGACTTGAGCTAGTTGGCATATCTTAACTTTTTGAATCTTCCTCTATAGCATCCGATTACTGATTCTTAAACTGACACAAAGGAGATAGAAGAAAATCTTTGCACTGTATTCGCGACAGAAGGGCTTTGTGCAAGTGAAGAAGAAAGAATGCTTGAGATTCCAAGTAAGGCATTCTCCCCGCTAGGGGAGGTAGGAAAAACCTCAGTAAATATATCACCCACGCGGTAGTTTACTTGCTTACTCTTTATTTATTTTCTCTCTCAATGCTCGTGCAAAGAAGATTGACTGATGCCATACTCTTCTATAAAAAAGAGTTATTCTAGTGCAGCTAGGAGAGCTAACTAAGACTAGGAGCTGTTCGGGAGAACTCCGATTGTTGACGATTTGAAATAGACGAGATCAGATCGTAGAATATCAAAGTCTGTTCCCGCGTCCCTGGTTCTATCAAACCAGACTATTTCATTCCAGGGAGCGCTAAGAAGCAAGGCCGGAGTGAGATGAGCGTAGGTTAGGTCAGCTACCAACTAAGCTAGGAAGCTGGGAAGAGCCGGTACGGCTAACTTTCCGGTGTGTTAGTGTCGTTCCGAACTCTTAATTGACTACTGGCATGCTCAACGGCCTAGGAGCGATTGCCCGACAGCCATAAGACCTGACCGCTATCAGACTGAGGAGTAGATTTCTTTCATCGATCACCCATTCCCCTTTTACCCAATGCCCTCAATCGACGGGAGAAGAAACCGAACGTACTGTCAAGGGCTTACTGAGGCCCCATCTGCATTCCTTCTTGCACTAGAGGCCACCACAAAAAGCCTTGTGCCAATCCCGCAGCGTCGAAACCTTTCTCTTGAACCACGGGTCGTTTCATACCCACCTGCACTTGCAAAGGCAGACGCATCCCTGGCTTCGTACGGATAGATACACGTCTTCGAATCTCTAAACTCCCACCCTCTATCGGAACTCCCATACACTCATCTCCATACAACATGTCCGCCCGTATAAGCCAAGTCTAACTCTTCTGAGTAGTCAAACCCCCACGGAGCGGTAAAAGGGCGGGGACGCTTGAGCAGGGGCTAAAGACAGGTACAGGTGTGACTATAAGCGAGCACTTTACTTTCCTTGGTCTGCTTGTTCATTCGGAGGATTGACCAAGAGCGCTCGGTGTGATCTACCGACGGCCCATACGTCCGTTTTTCGTACCTCACAGGTGATTCACCCTAAAACACAATTCTTGTGCGTATTGCGGGCCTCTGAATCGATTTACCTAAGACTAGAACAGTCCCCCCGGGAAGTCGGGTTCCTTCTCTTCTTTCTACCCGCCCACGGCCCGTTCCCCGGAAGTGCCCCCAACCTCTAAAACCTTACGCGGGGGGATAGCATAGCACAGTACTTCGGGCCTGTAGTGAAGCAGTCTGGTTCTTTAGAACCTGGGGCGAACGAACCGCTCCTTCATCTCGGAGGGACAACTCCTTCACTTTTAAATAAAGCGACGCCCCACCGTGCCCACCCAACAAGCTAGGTTGCTTGCAATACAATCCGCAATGCAATCATTCAGAATGAAAGGATTTCACAACTCTGGGTAGACTTCCAGTTTCATAACAGCAATAGCAATAGCTAAATTGCAATAGCTGTAGCTGAGCTACCTAACAAGACCAATCAGATCATTTTCAGTCCATCGCTCATAAAGAACCAATAATCTTTCCGCAGCCCAAAAGAATGGCTTTTATCCTAAAGAAGCAAGGCCCTTGCGTGTTAGACGCTACCATTTTATTGCTTGTGCATGCCAACTTCCAATTCAAATCTAATAGAAAAGAGAAGTCTCCCGCTAGTGATGCGGCCTCGCTAGCTTTCTGAGAAATAAGATGAAACTTTATAAAATGAAAGTAATCACACGACTATCTATATAAAAAAGAACTCGCGGGACCAAAAGAAAGATTGATAACTGATGTCAGGTAAGGGATACCGCCACCAGAGAAGCCTGCCGTTGAGCCGGCTTACTCGCCCACCATGTCAGCGCCTTCGGGTTAGTTCTTTATGGAGTGCTTTCTTTCATAACAATTCTCCTTATGGAAGTCCCCCACAAGATCAAGAATGCTTGTTGCCGCGGCTTTCTTGGTTTTTCGCTTGGTTTGGCGGGCTCAGTTGCTATTGCTACGGTTGCTTGCAAGACAATTGCAATAAGCCGCTTAACTGATTTAGTTTAGGCCAGGATATTGAATATCTGGGAGAAAAACCAGGCTGCGACCCATCTTTGCAAAGCAAGAGCGAGGCCAAGAAGCAGCAAAGCAGCACTCGTACACTAGAAGGATGGGGCATGGTGGATCGCAACCATGCTACAGCGGAACCACCGGGATATTTGTAAACAACCGTCGCAAGCAACCTCTCATCGGTCTTGACTTTAGGAGTATAGCTCTCCGAATCAGCAATAATTTGCCTTCGTCGGCTTACTCTTCAAAAAACCTCTTCCTTGCAAGCAACATCGTCATCATAGATAGACCCCTCGATATCAACTAACCTCTTGTTCTCCTGGCTCAACGAAATGAGCTTGTGCGTCGAATCTCCGGACTCGAAAGAACGATGTCCCGTTTCCAAACACACACCTTACTTCGGAAAAAATCCTTCTTCCTGTCCTCAGCCCCCCTAACCCGACGGCTGCCCCACTTTAGTGTTCACGTAGCATTGTAAACAACCTCTTGCAAGCAACCTGGTTATGTCATACCCATATCAAAAAGGTAACAAGGTTTTTGAACCCCTCGTAGCGTTAGCTATAGCTACTTTTGGCAAAGAAGCCATCGAGCTGAGAGAGATCCTCTCTGCTCTTCCAACTCGATCTTCGGCGGGATCGAATGCTTTCCCGGTAGAGGTTGCTTGCAATATCGGCTAACTCAAATGAAATAGAGACATACATTCTTCTTCCTAAACCTGAACAGCAAGCAGTTCTTGACGGAAAGATCCAATCTTCTAAATTTCGATTCTTTTTGAGTCACTTTCATGACTTCACACAAACCTAATCACGCAATCGAAGTGTTAGCCTTTTGCAAGCTCACGCTTCAGAGGGATTAGCTATCTCAAAGCACGTGCCCTCTCTTACCAAAGCTGTCATCCGAAAGGCTTGTTCTCACTATAAACTACGCAATTAGCTGTTCGCAGGAGACAGATAAAAAAGAAATGGACAAGAAATCCCGTCTTTTGTTTAAAGAATAGAAATTGAGTACGGGCGTCATGTACCTCACCGATGATGCGATGCTATGCGACGACAGAGACATAGAGGCGGGACGTTGCACTATCAAGATTAGGGAGGGAAGAGTGGAAGCTTCAGTTCCTTCCCGAGAACGTAGAGTACCTTGCCCGTCAGAGTATAATGTGTCTCAACAGGCTCGGTTCGGGACTATGTGAAGCAGTTCACAACCGTCGATGTTGGACGTCACCGAGATGGGGGAGAAGGATC